GAACCATCAATGATTGGTGAACCGGCAGATCCATTTGCAACCCCTTTGGAAATATTACCTGAATGGTATTTCTTTCCCGTATTTCAAATACTTCGTACAGTGCCCAATAAATTATTGGGTGTTCTTTTAATGATTTCAGTACCTGCGGGATTATTAACAGTACCCTTTTTAGAGAATGTTAATAAATTCCAAAATCCATTTCGCCGTCCAGTAGCGACAACCGTCTTTTTGATTGGTACCGCAGTCGCTCTTTGGTTGGGTATTGGTGCAACATTACCTATTGATAAATCCCTAACTTTAGGTCTTTATTGATCCAATTGTGAAATAACACGACAAATAACACGACGTGTGTATCTAGGGAATAGTCGCTTCAAGGCGAATTCTCCCTAGATACATCTATTCAATAAAATTCTGAATTTCTTTCGAATATATGAATTGTGCTACAGCTTCAAAACCGATTTTCATCTTTTCATCTTAATTACAAAAAGACGAAAAAAATCCAATTAAAACTTCTTTTTTGGTAAATCAATTGCGAAATCTTTTTTTAGAATGTCCACTATCTGTTTTACATCTTCTAGACGAAAATGTTCCATTTTCATAAGATCTTCTTGACTGTTATTCAACAGGTCGAATAATGTATATATATTGGACCTTTTGAGGCAATTATAGACCCTGGGAGACAATTCGAATTGATCAATAAAAATCGATTTCAATGCTATTTTTTTTTTGTTTTTTCTGAGTTTATCCAATTTATCGTGAAAAGTAAAAGGGGATAAAGGAACCGTATGTTGATTGTCCTCTAAAGGTAAGTTTTCTTCTTCCTTTTGTAAAAAGGGAATAAATAAATCAATCAAATTCCGGGAGGCTTCATGAAGTGCTTCTTTCGGAGTTAAACTCCCATTTGTCCATATTTCGAGAAAGAGTATCTCTTGTTTTTCAGTCCCATTCCCATAGGAATGAATACTATAATTCATATTTCGAACAGGCATGAATACAGCATCTATAGGATAACTTCCATCTTGAAAGTTATGTGGCATTTTTCTAAGATATCCGCGATTTCTCTCGATTTCTAATCCAATACACAAATTAATTGGTTCTGTCAAGCTAGCTATATGTTGGGTATTGTCGATGATTTCTACATAAGGAGGTAAGATGATATCTTGAGCAGTTACATATCCAGGACCCCTGACACAAATAGACGCGTCACAAGTTCCATATAGATTACTTCTCAATACAATTTCTTTCAAATTCATTAAAATTTCATGGACCGATTCTTGAATACCCGTTATAGTAGAATATTCATGGGGGACGTTCTCAGATTTTACACGTGTAATACATGTTCCTTCTATTTCTCCAAGCAAAGCTCTTCGCATCGCAATCCCTATTGTGTCGGCTTGGCCTTTTATCAGTGGAGACATAATAAAGCGCCCATAAGAAATACGTTTACCGTCTGTTCTTGATTCAACACACTTCCACTGTAGTGTCCCAGTAGATACTGTTACTTTCTCTCGAGCCATAGTAATATTATTTGATTTGATTGAATTGTTATTTGATTTGATTGAATTGTTTATTTCTCTTGTTTCTCGTGAAATTTCTTCACTGTTCATTTCTACACACGTCTTTTTCTCGGAGGTCTACAGCCATTATGTGGCATAGGGGTTACATCCCGTATAAAAGTGAATCGTATACGACTTCTACCAATAGCTCGTAATGCTGCGTCTCTTCCGAGACCGGGACCTTTTATCCTGACTTCTGCTCGTTGCATACCTTGATCTATTACTGTACGAATAGCATTTGCTGCTGCAGTTTGAGCAGCAAAGGGTGTCCCTCTTCTCCTACCCTTGAATCCACAAGTACCGGCCGAGGACCAGGAAACCACCCGACCCCGTACATCTGTAACCGTGACAATGGTATTATTGAAACTTGCTTGAACATGAATAACTCCCTTTGGTATTCTACGTGCACTCTTACGTGAACCAATACGTACATTCCTACGTGAACCAATACGTACATTCCTACGTGAACCAATACGTAGATGTACATTCCTACGTGAACCAGTTCTCGGTATAGCTTTTGCCATATTGTATCATCTCATAAATATGAGTTAGAAATATATGGATATATCCATTTTATGTCAAAACAGATTCCTTATTTGTACATTGAACCCTTTAGCGCGTCTGGTTATCTTTGTCTTTGTTTATGTCTCGGGTTGGAACAAATTACTCTAATGCGCCCCCGCCTACGGATTAGTCGACATTTGTAACAAATTTTACGAACGGAAGCTCTTAGTTTCATATTTGTTATTCCTTATCTTAATTCCGAATCTACTTCTTGGTAGACAATAAGTTTCTTGAAATTTTGCATCTCGAATCATATTGAATAAAAACCTGCTAATCTTTCGAATCCTTCTTTGAATCTTTCGAATCCTTCTTTGAATCTTTCGAATCCTTCTTTGGGAGTCGATAAATTATACGTCCTCTGGTTGAATCATAACGACTTCCTTCAATTTTGACTTTATCTCCCGGCAGTATCCGTATAAAACTACGTCGGATCTTTCCTGAAATATAACCTAGAACCACATCCCCATTATCTAACTGAACCCGGAACATGCCATTGGGAAGCGATTCAGTAATTAAACCTTCGTGAATCCATTTTTGTTCTGTCATTGCAGGTAAAGCCTCCCAACTAATCGAAGAAAAACGGTAGATACTAGACAACTCATCCTCTTTCTTTTTTTTTTAGACATAGGAAGAGGTTTCAGATCCCATTTGGATATTAAAAAGATTACCATATATAACACAAAATTTCTCCGCCAATTCCTTCCAGTCGAGCCTCCCGGTCTGTCATTATACCTCGAGAAGTAGAAAGAAGTACAATCCCCATCCCACCTAAAATTCTAGGAAGTCCCTGAGAGTTAGAATAGATTCGTAAACCGGGTCGACTGATCCGTTTTAAATTTAAAAACTTTCTATAGGGTCTTTTCCTATTCCTTCTATGTCGCAGGGTTACAACCAAAAAATATTTGTTTTTTTCTCCATGTTTTCTGACGTTTTCGATAAAACCTTCTTGGAAAAGTATTTTAACAATATTTTCGGTAATCTTAGTAGATGCTACGCGAACAACTCTTTTTCTATTCATATCAGCATTTCGTATGGAGGTTAGTATCTCAGCAATAGTGTCTCTACCCATGATGAACTCAAATTATTGGTGCCTCAAAATTGGATATAATCAACATGTTTTTCTTTTTTTTTTATTGGTTTATGAATATGAATTTTTCAAGGTATATGCGTGAGACACAATCTACGAATTAATCTAGTTCTTAATCTATTTCTTTCAAAGACCCCAAAAATATCACGATCTAATTTTATAATACCTCGGGAGCTAATGAAACTATTTTAGTAAAATGGAATTGTCTCAATTCCCGGGGGATTGCACCAAAAATTCGAGTTCCTTTTGGATTTCCTTTTTGATCAATCACAACTGCAGCATTGTCATCATATCGTATTATGATACCGCTGTCACGTTTAAGTTCTTTACAGGTACGGACAATTACAGCTCTGACTACTTCTGATTTTTCTAGGGACATATTTGGGACTGCTTCTTTGATCACAGCAACAATAACGTCACCAATATAAGCATAGCGACGATTACTAGCTCCTATGATTCGAATACACATCAATTCTCGAGCCCCGCTGTTATCCGCTACATTTAAATGGGTTTGAGGTTGAATCATATCAATTTTTGAATCTATTCTTCCAATGCAAAGGATAAAGAAAATAAAAGAAATATTGTTTGTCCAAAAAAAGAAACCTGAGGTTTTGTTTCATCCCCAAGACTCATTTCTGTCGGTTCTACATTTTTATCCCGAAATAATAAATTGAGTTCGTATAGGCATTTTGGATGCTGCTATTAAAATAGCCCTTCTAGCTATATTTTCGTTTACTCCGCCCATTTCATATAGTATTCGCCCCGGTTTTACAACCGCTACCCAATATTCAGGGGATCCTTTTCCCGAACCCATACGTGTTTCAGCAGATCTTACTGTAACTGGTTTGTCTGGAAATATACGGACCCATATTTTTCCACCACGGCGTGCATTTCGTGTCATTGCTCGTCGACCTGCTTCGATTTGTCTAGATGTGATCCAAGCAGGTTCAAGGGCCTGAAGAGCATATTTACCGAAACAAATATGATTACCTCGATAAGATATTCCCTTCATTCTTCCTCTATGTTGTTTACGGAATCTAGTTCTTTTGGGGTTATAGTTGATGGTTGTTTCGGAATTCCATCTCTACTACAGAACTGGACGTGAGAGTTTCTTCTCATCCAGCTCCTCGCGAATAAAAGGAATCAAAATGGAATTTCAATTAATTTGAATAGATATTAGAACATTTTTATAAAAAATTTTAGAAATAATAGTTTTTTTCTAACGTTCTAATAAATCTTTATTTTCTTTTGTCCTTTATCCAAGTTTACCAATTCAAATTCAAAAAAAGAAAGTTTTCGCGGGCGAATATTTACTCTTGCAATTTCTATTTCAGTCGTAGCGCTTGTTCGTGACTTCTCAGAATAGATGAATTGATTTCCGGTTCATTTCGCCATCCCAACTAGTGAATCAGTAAGATTCATTTGTTCAAAAAAATCTTTTGCAGTCACAGGTTCCATCGTTCCCACCGCTTCGTACTTAATGCTTAGGTCAGAATTGTACAACGGAGCTCATAATCCAATTTTTTCTTGAGTCAACCTTCTTAGTCTTTATTGGCTCGAAGCTCTTTATTTTCTTCTTCTATAAGAAGGATTCATTTAATATTTCATTATGGATGAATCAATTAGTATTGATGCTTTATTACACTGTCTTTTATGAGATGACTCATAGACCTTACATATTGGAATTCTATATCATTGATATTCTTTTTCTCTCTTTCTCTCATCCTTCCGTTTATCCAAACCTTTCTTCTGTATTTTGCTTTAAACTTAGAATTCAAGTTTATTCAAAAAAA